ACTAGTTATGGATCGAACTCGGGCCAGACGGCGGAACGACGCCTTTAGAACCATTCACTGCTGCAGCTGGATTGAAAAGCAGCCCCGGCCCCGGGGAGCGAGCAGGAGGGCGAGAAAGAGCAGAAGCAGCAGCACCGCCACCGCCGCAACAACAACAGACGCCGCGGATTCGTCGTTCTTGCGCCGTCCATAAAAAAAAAAAAGATGGGCATCAAGGGCCCGAGATTATATGCTGCTGCAGAAGCGGAATCGAAGGGTTGGTTGGAAGGTAAGTACCGCATGATTGGCTGGTTGGTTAGGGTCTTTCCCGAGGCGTCGACGCTTCCCGCGACCCTTTGCTTGCATGCAATTCGTGCCGCCGGTCATGCATGCCGTGCGCATGGCGGCTCCACTATCATGCATGCCGTGCCGCCGGGCCTAGGGACGTACAACGCCTTTAAGGCAAAGAGCAGACAATTCTCTGAATGCTCCGAAGATAGGCCCGCCTCGTTCGTTCGGTCAGGTGTTCTTCGCTATCTATAGACGCCACCAAGAACAAGAAAAGAGGCTCTCCGCTCCTAGTCACACTAAGAAGTCGTGCTCTTCTGTCCTCCGGGGACTCCACCAAGAGGTTCTTTCTCTCACGTAATTTCGCCCGCCCGTTCCACTTCCGTGCCGGAGGAAATGGGATTCGAACCCATGATACAATCTTCTTGTATGTCGATTTAGCAAACCAATGCCTTAAGCCACTCAGCCATACCTCCAAGTTGTTGATCGGAATTGGATGTGCCGGGTTGGGTTGGTTGCCCGAAGGGCTATCTGATCCGATCAACTGCGTAAGCCGTAGCGCGCGTACTCTTCCTCTATGAGCGAGACTCTATCCAGATCTATGGATCTCCCCAGCATCCAAGCACCATCCAAATCCGCCACTCGTTTGGCGACGCCTTCTTTCTATGAACACCCCACCACTGAATGATGAACTTTGCCAGTCTTCGCCTCCGACCCGACCAGGAGAGAACACACGGTCAAGCCGACGCCCTTACCTGCCTTCATTGAATTCATATCTCCTTCGTCTGGTCGAGAAGGAGAAAGCCCGGGAACTGGACCGTGACTCTTCTATTACATTACATTACGGAGAAGCCCATTCTCGTCATGATCGATCCACGTCCTACCATAGTGCCCGGAGAACCAGGCTTGCTTAGCTTACCAAGCTAGCTTACTAAGCTAAGCGCGAAGGAATTTTTCGTTGATTGCACGAGCAAGCTTCAAAACGTATGCGCGCGCTAGCGCCTTAACAATACAATATATATAGTCGTTTTGAAGCAAGCAAGCTTCAAAACGTATGCGCGGCCGTTGCTTGCTGGCTTCAAAGCTTATTAGTAAAACGCGCGCATACGTTTGTCAGCTTCAAAACGTATGAGCGCCAACGCGCGCAACGGCCGTTGCTTGCTGGCTTCAAAGCTTATTAGTAAAACGCGCGCATTTGAAGCTGGTAGAAAGATTATATTCTTGATGGGGCTTTGGTGGCTCATGAGTGTGTGCATTCGAGGTATCGGAGCAGACGTCCTGGCCTAATATGCAAGTTGGATATCGAAAAGGCGTATGACCATGTCGACTGGGATTTTCTTCTGTATATGCTGGGTCGATTTGGGTTTGGTGTTAAGTGGAGGGGTGGATTAAAGAATGCATTGCGTCAGCTTGGTTTTCTGTGTTGATAAATGGTACGCCTAAAGGCTTTTTCAAGAGCTCTCGGGGTTGAGGCAAGGGATCCGCTCTCACCTTTTTGTTTGTGATTGTTGCTGAGGCGGATGATTGAAAAGGCGAAAGTGGAAGGTCTGTTGAGGGGTTCAGTGTGGATCGTAGCAATCTTCAAGTATCTCATCTTCAGTTTGCGGATGAGACTATCCTGTTTTGTGATGCTGAAGTTGCGATGGTCAGAAATTGAAAAGCAGTTTAGCGTTGCGTTTCAGATTAGTAGCGAGGGCTTTAGTATGAATTTTTCCTAAAGTGAGGTTTTCGGCATTGGTGTGGAGGATAGATCTATGGAAGAGCTGGCTGCCTTTATGGGTTGCAAATGGGGTCGTCTTCCTACATCTTATCTCGGTCTGCCTCTTTATGTGGGTAAGCCAAGCTTGAATCTATGGGAGCCGATTATTGAGCGCTATGAAAAAGTTGGCTACGTGGAAATGCAATTATCTTTCGTTTGGGGAAGAATAACGCTCATCAACTCGGTTCTATCGAATCTTCCGATCTACTTTTTGTCTCTCTTCCATTGCCCGGCGAAAGTGGTGGATAAGTTGGAGAAAATTCAAAGAAATTCTCTTTGGTGCCGATAATGTTAGGAAAGAGAATTTGGTAAATTGGAAGGAGGGATGTTTCACTCTGAAGCGGTCTGGTGGTTTGGGTGTTAGATCTTTAAGGAGGGTGAACGATGCTTTACTTGGAAAGTGGTGGTGGAAGTTCCTCGCCATTCTTCCTCACTTCCATGAGCGCCACCATTTTCAAAAATCGTATTAAAGAAAAATGAAATGATTGAAATTCTAAGTCCATCAATCTGAAAGAGGAAGAGAGATCAAACAGCGTCCCCTGTTCCGACAGCAAATGGCAGCGAGCTTAAATGCGCTCCCTGCAGGGTTGGAGTCTCTATAGCGGGAGGCTCTTATCTGCGTAACCGAACGATGACGCTATAAAAACGGTAAGCTGTTTCACTTGGTAATTGAAAGCTACCGCGCCACAAGCAGAGGGATCCTGCGCGCGGATTCAAAAGTCAAAATCGTCGTGGATGGGAACGCAACTTGATGTGCTTATCAGGCTAGCTGAGGGCCGGTAGCCGCTATGGTAGCCATCCAGATTGCGTGATTGGGAATTACACTGACGGTTGAGCGGTTGGAAGAGACATAGCAGACGACCTTCCGTGAGCACCGAGGTGCAATGATCCGTTGGAATATGTTTCCAGCATCCCATCCAAAAATAGGGGAACCCAATCTAGAATAAGTCCGGCATATCGGCACTGTAAAACCAAAGGTGAATACCAGCTGGGAAAATCCGAAGTAGGTGTTACGATGACCGGAACGACTTCTGCAGCTGCGAACTGTCTTATTGCTTGAATAAAGCGTCGGGAGTGGTTGCTCTCTCCCTATGGGTACAGACTACAGCGGCAGATTCAAGCGCATGAGTTCAGAGGATCAGTTTCACGTCTATAGATCGTGATCTGAATATGAAGTGGATTCCAGGGACAGCAGCTTCTATAAACACAAGAAACGGTCTTGTGGACTTACAAAACGGATTGAGAACTTGCCAGTACACGCTGAGCCTCCTCAATGAGATGAGGTACCTCATTGAGGATTACGGAATCGTGGTGCCGCCCAGGGGCGATAGGGGGACCAATGCGCGGTCTATGTGCCTAAAGATTGAAGAAAGGCCTTTTCCTTCCGAATGAGCCATTCACCACGGAGCTTGGGAAACTTCAGAAAGGGCTGGCAAGGAGCTAGCAAGCTCAACATCCGGCTGCAGAAAGACACATCAGTTTGATAAAGCTCAAACTCAGCAATGATGCGGGTGTCTGGACCAACAAGTAAGAGAGCTACTGAATATTCAGACAATCATATAGCTCGATAAAGCCAGCGCTATAAAAAAAGAGTACCGTATCAAACTGCCGTACCTCCTAAAAGATTATTCCGGAATAAATGGGCAATAGTTAGGAGAGGTGAGCCAGCGGCGAGCAGAAGCAAGGTTATTAGATACCGAAGGCCCGGCCAGAAAGCCGTATCGCGCAAGGCGCTCACGTTTTTGTCTGGGTATGGTTTTGCTACTGTAGACTATGGCTCCGATCTACTGGTGCCCCGCCTCTGCTTCTCCCGCTCATGGCCATAGGTATGTACCCGGACGGGAGACTTTTGTTGCTACTCCTGCTTATGCTTATGGGTAAGAAAGTGGTGCTAGTGAGATGTATCTATCTGTACGAGATGCTACCTATGCCTTAGCCTCTGTGAACTATGTGCCTTACTCTGAAACTAGTGGGGTGCTAGTGATGCCTTCGCTCCAACTACCTCTGCATCTGCATCTGTCCATCGTGCTCCAGCTCACCCGATGCCTGAAATGCTACCCATGCTCCTATCTCCGCCCATGCCTTTGCCTTTACCATCGATGAGTATGGATCCTGCTCTTCGACTGGAGCAACGTAAAGTACTGATGGGTCCCGATCATCCGGAACACGGTCTCTATCCGGAAATGAGTACACTTATGGGGTCTTAGAGTTATGCCTTTGCTTCTCCTGCACCTTAGGGATATGGGACTAGATATGGAACACCTGGATGGACCATAGGTAGGTATGTGCAAAATCCCGGAACATCACTTCTAGGAAGACGTCAAAATCTTGATCACTTGTTGGAACAGGTAGGGACGCTGGGCGGGGTGGCAGTGGGAAAGCCGGATTGGGATATGTTGTAGCAGGATCTACGAAACTAAGGTGGTTGTACGGTTCCACTTTTTATAACTGGATTTTGATCCCTGGATATAGATCTGGATCACTAGGGGCTGGATCAGGATCCCGCTCAATAAGATATGGATATGGATCTTTATAGAGGAGATACCTACTAAGCCTGGTGCAGGTACAAGAAGGCCCGGTGGTGTGGGTGGTGCTTAAACAGATAGAAGGAACCCAGCGAAGGTAATGTATCAACTTATGATGCATCTACCCTTGCTTTAATGGATGGATCTGTCTATGCCCTGGTATATAGGCCCAGAAGTTGGAACAGCTGCCTATGCTATGGGGTATGCTTCTAGGTCTCGATCACGAAGGTCCTAATCGTCGATAACGATCTATAAAGGCGACCACGATCACGAGAAGCAAAAGCTCGATCGGGATCTATATATGCGACTTAGTCAACTGCTTCAACTGATGCTCGGCCGCTCACTATGCTCCCCATGCGACTCACTCTGCGTTGAGGTGCTGTGCCTCCACTGGCTCGGATGCTTCATTTGGGCCGGTATGAATCTGCGTATGTATCTGTATCCGCATAAAATACTGCTTCAACCACTCGATCAACTGGCTCTGCTACTTGCTCAGATGTTGCTTTGAGGGAATAATGCAGAATTCATATGTTCCCAGTGCGAAGAATGCATCGTAACATAACAGATATGCATATTTGCCTCCCGGGAAAAATCGATCGAAATGAATCTCAGTGATCCAACAATTGAGCCCACCAAGTGCTACGAGTGCATCGTACTATAGAGAAAGATGCGCATTTATCCTTCTGGGGAAAGGGATGACCTCTGAATCGGGACTGAGCGATCGAAGTGACGGATTTCTGAGTAGATTCGATCTCCCTCTTTCGACTAACTTCGAAAAGAATGCATTGGATGGATGCCCGGGAATCATCTATACAGGGAATCTCATTGAACATAGAGAAAAGTCCCTTTCATGAATTTCTCAATGAAACATTGAGTTGGGGCAGAGGCCTCTGAGCGAGTAACACCACCCATGGCGGAGATAGAGGCGGAGGCTTTGATTGGAGCATAGGTTGTTGTTGGTGCGTAGAGAGACAAAAGGTTACACTTGGTTACTAATTATGTGTATAGTAATAGTTCGACCGGGCTGGGCTGCTTTGCGTATAGCTTCCGGGGTGGCATCGAGATATCAGGGACCAGCCGAATCGGCGTGAACAAGGGCAGTATCTCACGTCAGCACCTAAAACAGCAGCAACATAAACCTAAACCATTCCTATGACGGTGGAGCCACGGCGAAAATAGTATAAGCAGCACTCACTCGGCTCATCCCAGCAGTCGTACGTCAGGTCCATTCCTATGCTCAGCTTAGGCTCCCCATCCCCATTTCAGTTAGGGCAGGGGCAATCCGTGGCGAATCCCACATAGACCAATAGATCGAGATCCATAGTCATAGTCCATTTCGGATCCAGATCGAGCTTGTTTTGAGCGAGTGGCTAATGATCCTGCATATATATATGTACTTGATTTTCTGGACCATAGCATATTATGGGCGTACGCTAAAGCTTCACATTGGTCATTGAGTAAAGTTCTGACTGTTTCTGGGGCTCCATGCATGTCCAGCTGTTTCCTAGGTTACTGGATCATTGACTATACTATGGTACTAACCTTCACCATGGTGCCATACTTTAATAATAGCATGGACTAGCATTAAGACCAAGAATTAGGAATTAGGGACATCACATATTAACCTTCACTACGAGCACATTTTGATTTGACTACATTACTAAGAACACCTATTACCTTCTAGCCGTATTGTATAATGTTCATATTGAGCGTATATTGAACCGACACTGTACACTCATCCATGAACATCGCGATTCCGGCACTCATGGGTACTCCTTAATCTCTATGAGTTTTCATCCATCTCAGCTATGGTGCCATTCCTTCATGATAGACGAATACCTGACTGCAATAGTCAATTGTGAAAACCTTATCTGAGAGCTGGCCAACCAAGGAACTCAATCCTTTGACCACCGTACCATAATTGAATGGTTATCCAACACTACTCTACTCTACCTCTGGATATACTTCATTCTTACCAAGCCGCTTAGCAATCCTGTTTAAAAAGAGAGTATATAATCTTTGCTATCCCCTCATCTATAGATCCCTGTGATTCTATCCATTTTAGCCCTCATGCCCTCCTCGTCCCCTAGCGGTTAGAAAGTGGAACTATGAAAGAGCATGAGATGGCGGATTAAAGGAAATAGTTGTGGCTAAGGTACGTTGAATCGGAGTGACTTCTATGAACTAACTGATGCGCCCGTCACTTCCTGATATAACTGGTGGATATAGCTTTTCACTATACCCAGCCACACCCCGCGTACAACCCAACTTCATATTCACCCGCCGCCCGAGCAGAGAGTCGACTATGCTGGGATGATTATTGGACCTACGTGCTTATCAACCAACCATCCATGGACATCGCTATGTTAATATGGACCGTTATACGGCTGCTGCAACCAGTGATGCGTCCCAACCGGGATCATTACTGCGTACATCCATGGACCCTATGCTGATCATTAATAGATGGCGTGGGTAGGAGTCCGTATAGGTCATTATTATGTGATGGGAACTGGAGTTCTAGCCTATAGCAGAGACGTTTTACTCGGATTTAGTATCTATGTAATACCAACTAGCTTGACGATGTCATTCAATCGGGAGGGTTATACAGACTTTCGTGCTTACTCCATGTAGGACCAACCAGGATGGATCGCCCGTATACTACTGAAACACCTCCCGATTGAATGATATAGGTTTTACCAGCGGAACTAGAACGATTGTTGTAGTGGCCCATGCTACCTATGCCACTTTTTCCAATAGCCCCAGGACCATCGATTCTTTGAGCTAAGGACATGGTAGGTACGTACGACCAAGCATCACGTTAATCGCTGATATAGTTTCATCTTTTGAGCTACATTGATTTATGAGTGACGACTAGCACTGATGTGTTTCACGATCCATGAACAGTTTTCACTAGTATGCTACGACTGCAATTCCATGAAGAGATAGGTGTGGTAAGAGGAGGCATCTATATAGATGTACGCTATGTAAATACTTAGTGGTGCCTGTTACCTAGACAATCAGCTGGTTTACACCTATTGTCCCGACGGTCCTGGAGCTGAATGTATGATCTACTGATCCAAGTGTTAATAACAGGTATGGGTTATATGGTCAGTCCGAAAGTATGTTAGCTCAATGATTACGATCAGCCAGCTTTTCATAGGTTCTGAATGTGGATAGGTGCTCTTGTGACCATTTATGACATCAATGGTTGCTCGCCCCTTCAGCTTAAGGCTCGCCCCTGTAGCTGTTGGGCTTATGCACTCAGGTGCGCTAAAATACAAAAGACTAGGGCCCTTCCAACTAAATATGGATAGGCACCCAGCTTCAATGGAATAGCCTTATGTCAAAGGAATAGCCTTATACGTCAATGGAATAGCCTTATGTCAAAGGAATAGCCTTATACTATCTAAAGACTAGGGCCCTTCCCTGACGGGGGCGCTTACGTTTTCAGCTGGCTCGTAGCAGAAAGATTCTGTAGAGTGATCAACCTTTAAAGTGAGTTCCTCTTTAATCAAGATTAAAAGAGATTAATCTCTTGATAATTATGTCTCTGGAGAAGGAGAGAATGTCTCAATGTAAATTTCACACACATTTCATATCAATTACCCATATATATAGGGTGAGATGAGAGGTTACATGCTTACACCTGTAATTACAGGTGAAGCATGTACAAAGACAATTATCTCATGCAAAACAACACCTAGGCACACCTCATGTTTCACTTTAATACATAAAGGACACATAAAGGAATGCATGGACACCTCCTAGTATGAGGTGTCCATAGCATGAACACCTTAAGCTATAAACAGACCACCTCATGCATGAGGTGTCCTTCCACACACATGCATGGGGACACCTCATGCATGATCATGCACATATAATGCCAACCGAAGCTGGTATTGCATCTAACATCCCCTCAATACCAACTTTCTTACAAACGCCGACGTTCTCGACGAAACTTGATGAACTTTGAGATGGGGAGTCCTTTCGTGAAGATATCGGCGAGCTGCTCTTCGGTGGATACGGGCACAAGGTCAATATCTCCATTTAACACCTTCTCCCGTATGTAGTGGTGGTGCACTTCGATGTGCTTCGTCCTTGCATGGAACACTGGATTTGCTGCAAGACGAATCGCACTCTGGTTATCGCAATGAATCTTCACTGGGTCATCTGCGTCTTCGCCAACCTCTCTGATCAGCTGCACTAACCACGAGCACTCTTGTGCCGCCATTGTCGCTGCTCGATACTCTGCCTCTGTCGACGACAATGCCACTGTTGGCTGTTTCTTACTGCACCAAGAAACTGCACCACTTCCCAAACTGAACATGTACCCAGTGGTTGATCTGCGAGTAGAAGGATCTCCTGCCCAGTCTGCATCAGAAAATCCTACCAACTCAGGAGCAACTCCTGCCTTGTACAGGAGTCCATAGCTCACCGTGCACCGAACATATCTCAATATTCGACGAACCGCTTCGTCATGGGGCTTCCTCGGATTCTGCATGAACTGGCTCACAACACCCACTGCAAATGCGATGTCTGGCCTGGTAATGGTGAGGTATATCAGTCTACCCACCAACTGACGATACATACGCTTATCCTCCTGTTTATCCCCAACGTCTGCTCTCAGCTTCAGATTTGCTTCTATCGGCGAAGCAATTGGTTTGCAGTTCGTCATCCGAACTTGCTTAACAAGTCCGAAGCATATCTTATCTGACACAAGAAGATCCCTTTTCACACTTTTCCACTTCCAAACCAAGGAAGTGCTTCAGCTCACTGAGCTCCTTCATCTCGAACCGAACAGAGAGATGTTCACGAATTCTCTGTATCTCCTCTAAATCATCTCCCGTGATGATGAGGTCATCCACGTACAGTAGAATGATCGAGAATTTCTCATTAGTCTGCTTCACAAACAGACTAGAATCAGCTGCACATACACTGTAGCCACAGAACACTAGAAATTCTGCAATCTTTCCGTACCATGCTCTTGAGCCTGTTTCAGGCCATACAAGGCCTTTTCAACTTGCACACGTACTTTTGGTTCTTCTGGCTCACGAACCCAGCTGGCTGCTCCTAGCATTCTTTCTCTATCCAAATCACCATAGAGAAATGCATTTTGACGTCCATCTGCCACAGACGCCTTCACTTGCTGGCTGCAAGAGACAGGAGTACTCGAACGGTAGTCATCTTGGCCACGGACTGAACGTTTCATCATAGTCAATCCCGTATTGCTGCGAAAAGCCACGAGCAACTAACCGTGCCTTGTATCTTTCGACTGAACCGTCACTCCTGCGCTTCACCTTGTACACCTATTTTCAGGAAATCGGCTTCACTCCTGCGGGTAGTAGAACAAGATCCCATGTCTCGTTCTTCTTCAAGGCAGATATCTCCTCCTGCATCGCCTTCTCCCACTTCGCATCTCCTTTCGCATCTTCAAAAGAACATGGTTCTTCGACATCATGCCTTTGAGATGCATTACACTGTGAAAGCAGCACAGTGTCTACACAGTCAGCTTGTACGTACTTTGGATTCGGCTTCCTGATACGCGAAGATCTTCTAAGGCCCTTACTAAAGCTGTTCTGCGGCTCTTGCATCTTCCGTCAGAGGTTGTCTCTGACTTTGACCATCTTCTCGCTCTCTCTTCGAGCTGCTTGCCACACTATCCCTCAGCGACGACACTTCCGGAGTTGCGAGCCTTGGGCTTCCTGACTCCCGAACACCTGTCTTCCACGGGCTCAGCGAACTATCAGTTCGTGAACTCGATCTCGGTGACTCCACTGGTCTTGAGTCACTAGCAACAGGAATTTCCTCCTGTTCTGGGAACAACGCTCGCATCGTTGTGTCTAAGAATTCTGTATCTGGTAGTACCACTTTCTCAGTAGACCACCATGACGAGGCATCGTCAAATACAACGTGCCGAGAGATATACGCTTTCTTGGTGGTAGGATCCACACACCTCCACCCTTTCTTTTGCTCATCGTAGCCGACAAAGATGCACCTGATAGCCTTCTTTTCTAGCTTCGTCCGCAGCTGCTCGGGTACAAACACGTAACAGACACACCCGAACACTCTGAAGTGTGATACAGTCGGCCTTCTCTTGTAGAGAACCTGATAGGGCGAGCGAAAGCCGACGCTTTGCCTGCGGTAGTCTATTGATGACATGAGCCGCTGTCATCATACACTCGGCCCAATACTGAGGCTGTACATTCTTCGCATGCATCATGCTTCGACAAGTCTCACCAAGGTGACGATTCTTTCTCTCTGCAACTCCATTCTGCTGCGGAGTGTATGGGCAGGAAAACAGCCTTCGAATTCCGTGCTTCTTCAGATACGCACTGAACTCGTGAGACGTATACTCGCCTCCATTATCTGTCCGCAGCCATTTGATTCTTTCACCAAACTCATTTTCCACCACTGAACTCGACGAACTTTTGAAAACCTCCGATTTTTCGGTCAGGAGATAGATCCAAACGTACCGCGAGTAGTCGTCAATAAATGTAAGCATATATTGCTTACCTTGACATGAGGGAGTAGACACTCTCCCAAATACATCTGAGTGAATGAGCTCCAGTGGTCTTGTCGACTGTGCCTCCGACTCTTTGAACGGCAACCTGTGCGCCTTACCAAACTGGCACCCAGCGCACACAGTCCCTTCTCGCATCTCCAGAGAAGGAGGCCACGGACCATCTCTTTCCGCATCATCACCTTTAGTCGTTCATAGTTGACATGGGCCAACCGTGCATGCCAGAGATCTGCCGTCTCGTGCCGACGAGTCTTGTCAACATATGCTGTACCAGCAGACAATACGTATAGCATCTTCACCTTCTGCCCTTCCATGAGCACTTGGCCACGAACTTCGGCATTTGCCATAACTTTGACATCTGAAGGCCCGAAGAGAACGTAGTGCCCAGCTGCTGTAATCTGTGGCACTGACACTAGGTTCTTTTCAATCCTGGAACATGATACACATTCTCCAAGACTTTTGAACTCCCTTTCATGGGTGAGATTGCGAGGTCACCCACGTGCTTCACGGGTACACTGAATTATCCGCGGTCACAACCGCATCACTTCCTTCGTACTTCTGTAGCTTCATGAACTTACTCATATCACCAGTCAGGTGATGTGAGCACCCGAATCGACTATCCAATCTGTGTTATAGTCGATCTTCTCCTTCTTCGACGTAGACGCCAGACACGCGTCAATTTCTTCTTGACTGGAGGAACCACTTTCGACGATCGACATCAAGGCAACGTGCTTTGTGTCCTTAACAGAAGAAATCCCTGTGAACGAGGCATCTACATTCCAGTCCTCGTCATTTTCTTCTCTGTCTTTCTCAGCATGAGAACCGACTTCTGCAACGTTCCCTTGGGAAACTTTCACTCTGCAATTGCGAGCGAAGTGACCTGGCTTCCCACACCTGTAACACGCCAGTGTTCGCGATCTGTTTTGTGGGAACTTCTGAATATTCCTCTTCTTGTCGCTACTACCTCCTTCCTTGCGGCCTTGCTGCTGCTTCTTCTTCTTCTGATCGACATTGAGGCTTCTTCTTCCCTTTTCCAGAGAAAGAGCCTCCTCACTCTCCTTAATCGAGAGTCCAGCCATCTGCCTAGCCAGAGACTCTTGATTTATTAGGAGGTTCTCTAATTCTAGCAACGTGGGCTGTGTCGGCCACCCACGAACTGCTGCCATGAAGCCACTGAACTCTGGCCTCAATCCTCGGATGATTATCCTGCGCATCCGGGTTTCGCTGATCTTGGACTCGTTATCCAGCTGAAAACGTATGCGCGCGTTTTACTAATAGGCTTTTCAGCCAGCTGAAAACGTATGAGCGCGCTAGCGCGTTTTACTAATAGGCTTTTCAGCCGTTGCTTGCTTGCTGGGATATTTCGTTACATATACATATATTTTGAACTTTAATGAAATACTGCGAGATTGGCATGCTTCCCTGCGTTAGTGTGCCAATCTCATTTTCCAGGAGTTGTAGACGAGCATCGTTTGCTCGGGAAAATAGCGCAGCAACGAGTCCCAAGCCTCTTTCGGAGTCTTGGCTTCCCGAATGTGCTCTAACAGTTCCTTCTGCACCGATGCTTTGATAACAAACATCGCCTTCCCAGCTCAGCTCGGATTTTCCACTTCCGCAACGCTTCCGCGTTCACCGGAGTGTTTTCTGGTGGATCAGCATCTGAACCAGCGACTGTCTCCCATAGATCCTGTCCTTGGAGATAAGACTCCATACAGGATTTCCAGTAACCATAGTGACTGTTGCTGAGTTTCTCAATCCCGCTCAACGAGCTACCCAGATCTGCCATTTTCAGCCTTCACTTGAGATTCTCTCCTTTGTCAGCAATTGACACCCTTATCACTGAACCAGTGACTCGTGGCGATCCCTGATCGATCACGTAGATCTCGATCCTCCACTCGAGACACGACAGCCACAACGCGCTATTGCGCTTTCCGTGCACTACCGTTGTAGTCACGATGTCTTACGAGCAATCTTTCTCTTGCTTACGTTGCTACTGCAACCAATTTCAAGTGGAGTGTCTCCACTGCACACGATCCGATTCAGCGACGTTTCAGAATCACGTACCCATTTGCTAAATATCCAACGTCGGCTCAGTACAAACCGTTTCACTCGTGCTTCTTTAACGAAGTACTAGCTCACTCCTCTCCCACCCAAAACAACCTCACCCGAATACCCAGCTACTAACACACTCGCGCCTACACGGAGTGAGGTATTAAGGAAGGAAAGGAACAGACGCGCTGACTAAACAACTAACCAACACAAGCTACTCCTGTTCAAAACGTTACACTCGTGCTTCGCAACGGAAGCACTTCGTGTAACTCCACTTAAAGTCACTTTCAGCGACGTTTCAGAATCACGTACACAAAATATCCAAGTTGACTCAGTACAAGACGTTTCACTCGTGCTTCGGAAAGGAAGCACTCGCTACACTCTCCTGAAAACTCACTTACAGTAACAATCAGAAAAAGGTACCCCAACTCAAAAGAGTAAGGAAGATTATTAGAAAGATCTCACAGACGCGATGACTAAACAACACAAGATACAGCTGTTCAAGTCGTTTCACTCGTGCTTCGAACGGAAGCACTTCGTTACACTACACTTAAACTCCTTTTCAGTAACTATAAGCAGTGACTATAAGAAAAACGAACAGAAAGCAATTGAGAAAAATCTCTAGTTATTTGCATAAAGAAAGAAAGGGCACCAACCTCGGATCCGTCCGAGGGGTGGGCAAGTTCATCACTTGCCGCACACCATGAGCGTTCACGGAGATGTTCAATGAGTCTCTCTTACTCGTTGGATTTTGAGAGAGGTTCTCTCGCTCCCAGAATGTGTTGACCAATACACGCCCGCGGGGACCATGTGGTTACCCCAACCGCGTTTAAGTAATTGGTTGGTGTGCTCCAGAGGCGAGGTTCGGGGTTTCCGCCTGGGGATAAGGGAATTCTCCTTGTGGAAGGTTGGTAACCTAACAATATCTACTAAGAAGAGAGGAGAGCTAGCGTGTACTTCGTTTGCGTCAGAGTCAAAGTAGAGGGAGACAACCCATTTATGATTCCAGCCGAGAAGACCAGGAAAAGGAAGGATCAAGTCCCATGATTCAAAATCTATTCTTTATTCCAGATAATGTTTCATTTATTATGGATTTCTTCCAATCTGTATTTCTCATTTGTTTCTATTACGGTCGAGTGGCTTTCCTTTTGGGGAAAGATTGGTTTTCTCTTCTATGCGCCGCCCCCATCGTATCCGGGCAGTGCCCCTATTCACATCCGATGGGGAGGACCAAAGCAGTGATGATGAATCTGGTATTTCTTCCTCTTCGAGCCAGAGCCCATCTGAGGAGGATGAGGGTGAAGGTGAGGGCGATTCCTCCGAGCCAGAGCCGATTCCCGATCAGGAAGCCCATCCCGCCGAGGGAGCTCCCGAGCACGTTCTGGATCCAGATCGGGAAGCGATGGAGCGTGCGCTCTCGGCCTATCTGAGCCAACATCACGAGGACCCGGGCTATGGGCCCTGGGTCATGGAACAGTTGAGAACCAACACAGCTCCACTCCAAAACCAGGCTATATGGGCCTTCTACGAATTGGCTCTCACTAAAATGATCTTTCTGCTTCTATCAGAAGCCTCTTATCCGAAGCGGGACAGGGGATCATCGATCTACCGAGGAAGTCATCATCTCCATAATAGAAGAGATTATGGAATGGAAAAGACCGGACAACTTGGATCCCCATGCGAGCCTTAAGGAGGAGATCGAAGAAGCCCGGACCCTCTTATCTGATCTGAGGGAAAAGGGCTAAGGTCCAAGATGTATAAAGAAGTACATCGAAGACTCTTATAAACTTCCAGATGCTTCTTTCGAGAAAGGCGTCAGGTTGGTCGGTCGGGGGATATGGGAGTGGGGGAAGGCGTAGGCTCACACAAGTAAGTTCAGG